AATACTGTGGCTATCATTTGAAAATGAGTAGTTCAGATAGAATTGAACTTTTGATTGACCCAGCGACTTGGGATCCTATGGATGAAGACATGGTAGCTCTGGATACGGATCCCATTGGATGGGATGAGGAACCTTCTAAAGCAGAAGACGAACCTTCTAAAGCAGAAGACGAACCTTCTAAAGCAGAAGACGAACCTTCTAAAGCAGAAGACGAACCTTCTAAAGCAGAAGAGGAACCTTATAAAGCAGAAGAGGAACCTTATAAAGCAGAAGAGGAACCTTATAAAGACGAAGACGAAGAAGAAGAGGAAGAAGAAGAAGACGGACCTTATAAAGCAGAAGAGGAACCTTATAAAGACGAAGACGAAGAAGAAGAGGGAGAAGAAGAAGACGGACCTTATAAAGCAGAAGAGGAACCTTATAAAGACGAAGACGAAGAAGAAGAGGGAGAAGAAGAAGACGGACCTTATAAAGATCGTATTGATTCTTATCAAAGAGAGACAGGATTAACCGAGGCTGTTCAAACAGGCACAGGTCAACTAAACGGCATTCCCGTAGCAGTTGGGGTTATGGATTTTCAGTTTATAGGGGGTAGTATGGGATCCTTAGTAGGTGAGAAAATTACTCGTTTGATCGAATATGCTACCAATAACTCTTTACCTCTTATTTTAGTGTGTGCTTCCGGAGGAGCACGAATGCAAGAAGGAAGTTTGAGCTTGATGCAAATGGCTAAAATATCTTGTGCTTTATATGATTATCAATCGAATAAAAAGTTATTTTATGTATCAATCCTTACGTCTCCGACAACTGGTGGGGTGACAGCTAGTTTTGGGATGTTGGGAGATATCATTATTGCTGAACCTGACGCCTATATTGCATTTGCCGGTAAAAGAGTAATTGAAGAATTATTAAAGACGGAAGTACCTGAAGGTTCACAATCGGCCGAAGTTTTATTCGAAAAGGGCTTAGTGGATTCAATCCTACCACGTAATCTTTTAAAAGGCGTTTTGAATGAGTTACTTCAACTCCATAATTTCTTGCCTACATCAAGTTGAGCCTTAACTTAATTCAAGTTAATTAAATTGAAATTAGTTAATTTTTTTTCTGGCGAGCCAGATCATTTTTGGGCCGATATTCACTCTTTTTTCTTGTTGATAGAAAAAAGAGTGAATTCTTTTTTCCGTGAAAAAAAGTTCGGCAAGGTAAAATGGTAAAGAATAAATAAAATGAATTTCATCTTCTTTTCTTACTTCTGCATACAAAAATCTAAAAAAGCAGAGTCTCATATATTTATTTATATATATATCACGATAATCCCTTCTTTTTCCTAAAAACAAAAACCCCTAATTTTGGGGTTGGATTAGATATTGTAACGAAGTGTTCGGGAATTTATAAGCATAAAAAAGTCGTTCTTTTTTTATTTTACTAAAAAAGAAAAGATAATATAAAGAAGAATAACAAATAGGTGGATTATATCTTTCATGGAGAAATACGAATAAGTCACTAAATTAGTTCGATACTCTTTGCACTTTATTTTATTAGAATTATCTATCTTATATATGTTATTAGAATTATCTATCTTATATATGTTCATTTAAATCGACTTAGTATAATTTTATTATATACACATCTTTGTGATTCTAAAATTCTCTTTGTAATAATTACTAATAAACTAATTACTATTACGAATAGTTAAAATAATTCCTAAATAGATAAATTAGGAATATAAGAATTATTAAGATATAATAATTAATTAATAAGATAAGAATTAATACGAAATAATAGAAAGAATTCATATTATGAATATGAATTTAATAAGATTAATATATTATTAATATTAATAGAAATTGAATATTAATTTAAAGAATAATAAAAATATAAATAAAATAAATAATAATATAGAATATAGAAATCTAATAGTATAAATACAAAATAGAAATTTAATAGAATATTGATTTCTAAGCTCGAATATTTCGAAATATTTAATTAATATTTATTCGAAATATTTAATTAATATTTATTTAATAATTAATATTTAATTTCATTTTTAGAGAATTTCTTATTTAATTATTGAAATTATTGAATAGAATATTGAATATTAATATAAAAATATATAATAATCTAAAAATAGAAAAATAGGTATAATTCTAATAATTAGAATAAAAATTAATTAGAATATAAATATTCTAATCTAAGTATAATAATATATATATAATAATATAATAATATAAAAATTCCAATTTAGAAGCAAAAAATATTCGAAGAAAAAATAAACAGGTACAAATATTAAATTGAGGTGCCCATTCTATGACAATTCTAAACAACTTACCCTCCATTTTTGTCCCCTTAGTGGGCTTAGTATTTCCGGCAATTGCAATGGCTTCTTTATCTCTTCATGTTCAAAAAAACAAGATTTTTTAGATCCGATTAGGTCCGATGGAAGTAGATTTCATTTATTGATTTTGCAAGGCCTAGACTTAGATCGTAATACAGATATGTAGTTAGTCTAATATGATATAATTTAATATGATATAACACTGTAGATCGGAGATCGTAGGGATGAGGATACTTTTTTGTTAATCTTTTGTTAATCTAAGGAATTTGATGAATTCCTCCTAAAGATTCACATCAAAATAGTGCGAGTTGACGGAAATTACTTCGGAAACAGAAACAAAAAAAAACGGAAAAGCAAATCAAATGGGCTAGTCTCCCACTTCGAATAAAAAGTAACTGGATCTAGTATGAGTTGGCGATCAGAACATATATGGATAGAACTTATAGCGGGGTCTCGAAAAATAAGTAATTTCTGCTGGGCTTTTATACTTTTTTTAGGTTCGTTGGGTTTTTTATTGGTTGGAATTTCGAGTTATCTTGGAAAAAGTTTCATATCTTTATTTCCCTCTCAGCAAATACTTTTTTTTCCACAAGGGATCGTGATGTCTTTCTATGGGATTGCTGGTCTATTTATTAGTTGTTATTTGTGGTGCACAATTTTGTGGAATGTGGGTGGGGGTTATGATCAATTCGATAGAAAAGAAGGAATAGTATGTATTTTTCGCTGGGGATTTCCGGGAAAAAATCGTCGCATCTTACTCCGATTCCTTATGAAAGATATTCAGTCTATTAGAATAGAAGTTAAAGAGGGTATTTATGCTCGGCGTATCCCTTATATGGAAATCAGAGGTCGAGGGACTGTTCCTTTGACTCGTACTGACGAGAATTTGACTACACGAGAAATTGAGCAAAAAGTCGCGGAATTGGCCTATTTTTTGCGTGTACCAATTGAAGTATTTTAAAATGAGCTGAAGAATGAACATTTTCGTAGCAGGAGCGAAAAAATCCAAGAGTCTTCTTTTTTTATAGCAAAACTTAGATAGCATAACTTAACTCGAATTTCTTCACAATATTGATGAACTAAAGAATAAAAAATATATATATTCTATATATCGGAACAATTCCAATTAGAAAATCAAACTTTTTTATCTGCAAATTTTGTTATGCGTATGTAAATTCACTAAATCCAGTAAGAAAACAAGTAAAAAATCAAAATAAGAGACCCAGCTCGTAGAGCAAAACAAAGCATTTCGGAAGAAAATAGAAAAAAATTCTCTTTTTATGTTCAATATTTGAAATTGATAGGTTACATATCGATAGATTCTATCTTGGAAATTTTATCTACTTTCTTTTGTCATTTGTCAGTCCAGGTTTCTTTTTATCTTTTTTGTCCTCCTTAACGAGCAAAGGGCTGGACCACTTAGATTAGAATGATAACCTTTCTGTCTTCTTTTTGCCACTCATTTTTGATTATCACATCACAATATTCTTCATAAATCTTTCTTAATTATTCGTAATTATTCCTGGGGGATATGGGGAAATTGGCCATTTTGTTTCTTTCATCTTTCAAAATTAAAGGAATAAGCACTGGCTTACAAATAAAAAGAGCGGATAGATTTATAAGTTCGAAGCCTTGTAATAGAACTTATGCTTGATAGAAATATTAGATTATATAGAATCGATAAATGAGGTGCGTTCGTTAAAAATTCACATATGAAAAATGAAAAAAAAAAAACATTTACTCCCCTTCTATATCTTATATATCTAGTTTTTTTTCCCTGGTGGATCTCCTTTTTATTTAAAAAAAGTTTTGAATCTTGGGTTATTAATTGGTGTAATATTAGTAAATCCGAAATTTTTTTAAATGATATCCAAGAAAACATTTTTCTAGAAAAATTCATAGAATTAGAGGAGCTCGCTCGCTTGGACGAAATGATAAAAGAATATCCGGAAATACATCTACAAAAGTTTCCTAGCGGAATCCAGAAACAAACGATACAATTGATCAAGATACACAATGAGGATTGTATCCATACGATTTTGCACTTCGCGACAAATATAATCTCTTTCCTTATTCTAAGTGGTTATTCTATTCTAAGTAATGAAGAACTTTTTTTTCTTAATTCTTGGGTTCAAGAATTCCTATATAACTTAAGTGACACAATAAAAGCTGTTTCCATTCTTTTATTAATCGATTTTTTTACAGGATTCCATTCACGCGCGGGTTGGGAACTAACGATTGGTTCTGTTTATAAAGATTTTGGGTTTGCTCATAACGATCAAATTGTATCTGTATTGGTTTGCATTTTTCCAGTCATTATCGATACATTTTTTAAATATTGGGTTTTCCGTTATTTAAATCTTGTATCTCCGTCACTTGTAATGATTTATGATTCAATAAGTGAATGACAAATGATCCAAAAATCCAATCTGAATCTTTGTTATTTTGTACATAAGCAAAATATTCAAAATCGTACTTTATTTTCTTTATATTATTTGTTTCTTTATATTGTTTTATCTTTACTGTAATATAATATTATTATTTCGAATTTTCTCTTATTGTATTGAATTTCTTTTTTTTTTTTTTCTCTACATGACAACCAAGCCAAGGGATTCTCTTCCTATATTTTCTATTTTAGTAAAAATTTTTCAGTAACTAACAGTAT